CAATTCGCGACGATAAATCGATTTGATATTGTTATTCATAATATTGTTAGTATCATCAAGATGCAATTCATACCTTTGAATTGATAGGAGTCCACTTTATCATCTCTATGGGATTAGATCCCGAATTATTGTGAAAGAAAAGAAGAAAACAAATAGATTATGGAAGTCAATATTCTTGCGTTTATTGCTACTGCGCTGTTCATTTTAGTTCCTACTGCCTTTTTACTTATCATATACGTCAAAACAGTCAGCCAAAACGATTAATTTGAATGAAACTTGAATTATTCATTTTTATTAATGATTGAAGAAATCAAAGGGTTTAAAACTCTATTTAAGTCTTAAATGAAATGTGGAATCAGAAGTATCTGAGATAGTGTGGTAGAAAGAGCTATATATAGCTCTTTCTACCACACTATACAATTGAGTATTGTAGAATATTTCATATTCATTCATATTCTTAGTACATAAAACATAAAGTTGTATTGTATACAGAAAGAAGCTTTCTCTTAGATAGAGAAATTCACAATAGATATCTATATCTATATCTAAGTAATAATAGAATATCTCATATATATTAGTATTAGACATACATCAAAATGAAATAGCACTCGAATTTTCTATTTTTTCTCTACACCCATTTGTATGCATTTTGATCAATCCAAAAGAATTGCAAGCCCAACTGCATGAATTCTTTATTTTTTATATCTCTTCTTATGGATATGGATCCGGGGGCCCATCGAAAGAATTAATGTAGGAAGAATAGTACGGGCATATACTATATAATAATATACCATATAAATACCATACTAATAAGAAAGAAATAGAATAATAAAAGAAAACTATTTAATAGAGGATTAAATAGAAAATAGAAATCTAATACTAATCTAATACTACTAATATATCTAATTATATCTAAAAAATAATCTATAAATAATCTATAGATATAGATAAACTAAAGCAAGTCAAGTTTTTTTTTTTTAAGCTTTCGCAAAACGATCACAATTGATACAAGTATATTTTTCAGTAAAGTACTAAATTAGTAATGTTCCTAGCTCTAAAGCCCACTCCTTCCCCATACTACAAGTGAAAGAGAAAATGTGAACACTACCATTAAAGCAGCCCAAGCGAGACTTACTATATCCATGTTAATGATGTCCCTTATTGAAGTAATTATTCCATTATTGATTCATAATCATAGTGTAATCAATGGTGCAGAGTCAAAATAGGATTCTTACTTATGGCTCTTTATGAAACAATTTCATGAATCCACTCATAAAAAGTTCCTAGATTTCTGAATTCTATTGAAATAGAAAGAAGAATTGGAAAAAAAAAGAAAAATAGAATAAATATAATGAAATAAAATAGAATATATAAGAAAAAAAAAAAGAAGTCAACCATTCTGATTCAATTTATGAGCAGCACTCAGAGCCTCTAGTGAGTCTGGATACAAAGTATATTCAGTTCTTTCCACAACCACAATTATTAAATGAATTTACCATCAGCCTATCCAATCTAATTTCATCGCAGACATAGTTAGTAGACACTACCTCAATATTAAGAAAGTTCTAGTGTAAAATAATTAGGGAGTCTTTATAGTCTTTTTTAGAATCCTTTTTTAAACCTTAGTAGCCAAAATGGAGTTTCTCTTAGGAACCTTTGGATACCAAGATTTCCGACTTCTTACTTTCATAGTTCTGATGCCCAGGATAAATTCTCACTATTTCTTTTATTTGATTCAATTCAGAATAGCCCAAACCAATTATTAATAAGATTGGGTTGCTTCAGATTTATTGGTACCTGTTTGAGCCACACTCAGAACCCAGATTTTGATAAAAAAGATGACAGTCTTTTTTTATAGGCCTACGCTTAAAATCAAGTATCAGCAGACCTAGCCCTTGCTATGCTTTTGCGGGACAAGGATTCGTCAAGTTCGATCAACAGGATTAAGAAATTCCAAATATTTTTTGTTGATCAGGCGACACCCAGATTCGAACTGGGGATAAAGGATTTGCAGTCCCCCGCCTTACCACTTGGCCATGTCGCCAAATTCCATCCAAAACGGATAAATAAATTATAAATTCTATTTATATAATTCTATTTATATATATATATATATTCTTATACTTATATTTACTTCTATTCTATTTATTATTATTCTCTTTCTATTCTTCTCCTCATTTTGTTTTGATTTGAATTTTTTACTTTATTTTTATTAATTTATTTTATTTTTGGATCTTGAATACCATTGTACTTATCCTTTTCCAAAAAAGGATTCCTCTTTTTTATTGGATCCTGTTTCTCTTCTTTTCTTCGATTTCTTTTATCTCAAAACACGCGTCGCTTAAAAACTTACCTTCTCTTTTCACTTTTATATAGATCTATCAAATCTATATAAAAGTGAAAAGATTCCCGGCCCCGGTCACAGACTCTAAAATGCAGGGCGATTTAGAATAATTCACTCTTTACTTCATTAACTATTTACTTAATTACTCTTTTACTCTTACTTACTTTTCTTACTTTGAATTAGGAATTAGCGAACAGCTCTTAATTTTGTATCTCCATTTTTCTTACCTTAATGGATGCAAAATCCAATTGATTTACGACTAATCATTATCAATTACATTAGCAATTCTAATTATAAGAAAATATATGTGTATATGTAAACCCCAGAACAGTGTAAACTCCAAAACAGAAATTTTTATACGTGGATACCGAGCTCGGGTCTATTTCTTATGCACATATCCTATCCCTATTATAAGGATCATTGTGCTTGAATATTTCATTGAATATGAATAGAAGATAGACATTATGATAGAGTGCGACCTAACCTATGTTGCACCAAGTTCAATTATGATAAAAGATGTGATATACGGATAGCTAGATAGCTATCTTCCTAAAGATTACTCCTATGACCAAAAAAAGATTTGCGAATTCCTTTTTGAACATTCAATTGCGTGTGCTAAAAAAAGAGAAACTCTATGCTGTTTTCTTCTGTTTTTATCTTATTCATAGAGAGCAGATTAAATCCTGAATTCATTGAATTTTTATTTTTTTGTACCCTGATCATAATATCATAATAAAAGAATTAGGTAGAAATTGGATCAATTTTGATATCCGATAAAAGACTCCATCAGCCTAAGTGACAGAATTTTTCCCAGGAATGCTTTATCCATTTCCATTTCTTTCTATTTGTACCTGGCTCAAGCTCAAATTCGAACTTGCATCAAAAAGGCCCTCCATTTCTCTGTCTTGCTTCCGTTTATATGTATGATATATATGGTATATGGATGGAGTTGACTAAGATTTTATGTGATTCAGTAAACAGAATATACATTCCATCATTGCTAGATCAATCGGTAGGGTTCGATGAATAGTGAGCCAAGCCAATAATGGGATTTTTTCAATAAAGAGGAAACTTCAGATTAAGATGCTCCAGAATGAAAATGAGGGAATGTCCACAATACCTGGATTTAGTCAGATACAATTTGAGGGATTTTGTAGGTTCATTAATCAGGGCTTGACGGAAGAATTTCATAAGTTTCAAAAAATTGAAGATAGAGATCAAGAAATTGAATTTCAATTATTTGTGGAAACATATCAATTGGTAGAGCCCTTGATAAAAGAAAGAGATGCTGTGTATGAATCACTCACATATTCTTCTGAATTATATGTACCCGCGGTCTTAATTTGGAAAACCGGTAGAAATATGCAAGAACAAACCGTTTTTATTGGAAACATCCCTATAATGAATTCTTTTGGAACCTCTATAGTAAATGGAATATACCGAATTGTGATCAACCAAATATTGCAAAGTCCCGGTATTTACTACCGTTCAGAATTGGAACATAACGGAATTTCTGTCTATACCAGTACTATAATATCGGATTGGGGGGGAAGGTCGGAATTAGAAATTGATAGAAAAGCAAGGATATGGGCCCGTGTAAGTAGAAAACAAAAAATATCTATTCTAGTTCTATCATCAGCTATGGGTTCGAATATAAGAGAAATTCTAGATAATGTTTGTTACCCTGAAATTTTCTTGTCTTTCCCGAATGATAAAGAGAAAAAAAGGATTGGGTCAAAAGAAAATGCTATTTTGGAGTTTTATCAACAATTTGCCTGTGTAGGGGGGGATCCGGTATTTTCTGAGTCCTTATGCAAGGACTTACAAAAGAAATTTTTTCAACAAAGATGTGAATTAGGAAAGATTGGTCGACGAAATATGAACCGGAGACTTAATCTTGATATACCCCAAAACAATACATTTTTGTTACCACGAGATCTATTGGCTGCTGTGGATCATTTGATTGGAATGAAATTGGGAATGGGTACACTTGACGATATGAATCACTTGAAAAATAAACGCATTCGTTCTGTAGCAGATCTATTACAGGATCAATTTGGATTGGCTCTTATTCGTTTAGAAAATACGGTTCGAGGGACTATATGTGGAGCAATCAGGCATAAATTGAGACCGACTCCTCAAAATTTGGTAACTTCAACTTCATTAACAACTACTTATGAATCGTTTTTTGGTCTACACCCTTTATCTCAAGTTTTGGATCGAACTAATCCATTGACACAAATTGTTCATGGGCGAAAATGGAGTTATTTGGGTCCTGGAGGATTGACGGGGCGAACTGCTAGTTTTCGGATACGAGATATCCACCCGAGTCACTATGGACGTATTTGTCCAATTGACACGTCTGAAGGAATCAATGTTGGACTTATTGGATCATTAGCTATTCATGTGAAGGTTGGTTATTGGGGATCTATAGAGAGTCCATTTTATGAATTATCTGAGAGATCAAAAGAGGCACAGATGGTTTATTTATCACCAAATAGAGATGAATATTATATGGTAGCAGCAGGAAATTCTTTGGCCTTGAATCGGGGTATTCAAGAACAACAAGTTGTTCCAGCTCGATATCGTCAAGAATTCCTGACTACTGCATGGGATGAGATTCATCTTAGAAGCATTTTTCCCTTCCAATATTTTTCTATTGGAGCTTCCCTCATTCCTTTTATCGAGCATAATGATGCGAATCGAGCTTTAATGAGTTCTAATATGCAGCGCCAAGCAGTTCCCCTTTCTCGGTCCGAGAAGTGCATTGTTGGAACTGGGTTGGAAGGCCAAACCGCTCTAGATTCGGGGATTTCAGCTATAGCCAAACGCAAGGGAAAAATCATTTCTACTGATACTCAAAAGATCATTTTCTTAAGTAATGGGGATACTCTAAGCATTCCATTAGTTATGTATAAACGTTCCAACAAAAATACTTGTATGCATCAAAAAACTCAGGTTCAGCGGGGTAAATACATTAAAAAGGGACAAATTCTAGCGAGCGGTGCGGCTACAGCTGGTGGGGAACTCGCTTTAGGAAAAAATGTATTAGTAGCTTATATGCCATGGGAAGGTTACAATTTTGAAGACGCAGTACTCATTAGCGAACGTCTGGTTTATGAAGATATTTATACTTCTTTTCACATCCGGAAATATGAAATTCAGACTCATGTAACAAGCCAAGGTCCTGAAAGAATTACTAAGGAGATCCCGCATTTAGAGGCTCGTTTACTCCGAAATTTAGACAGAAATGGAATTGTGATGCTGGGATCTTGGATAGAAACAGGTGATATCTTAGTAGGTAAATTAACACCTCAGACAGCGAGCGAATCGTCATATGCCCCGGAGGATAGATTATTACGAGCTATACTTGGCATTCAGGTATCCACTTCAAAAGAAACTTCTCTAAGACTACCTGTAGGAGGAAGGGGTCGAGTTATTGATGTGAGATGGATCCATAAAAAGGGGGTTTCCAATTATAATCCAGAAAGGATTCGTGTATATATTTCACAGAAACGTGAAATCAAAGTAGGTGATAAAGTAGCTGGAAGGCATGGGAATAAGGGTATAATTTCTAAGATTTTGTCTAGACAAGATATGCCCTATTTGCAAAATGGAACGCCCGTTGATATGGTATTCAACCCATTAGGAGTCCCCTCACGAATGAATGTGGGACAGATATTTGAATGTTCGCTCGGGTTAGCGGGGGATCTGCTAAAGAAACATTATAGAATAGGGACCTTTGATGAGAGATATGAGCAAGAGGCCTCAAGAAAACTAGTGTTTTCTGAATTATATGAAGCCAGTAAGCAAACAAAAAATCCATGGGTATTCGAACCCGAATATCCGGGAAAAAGCAGAATATTTGATGGAAGAACAGGAGATCTTTTTGAACAACCTGTTCTAATAGGAAAGTCCTATATCCTAAAATTAATTCATCAAGTTGATGATAAAATCCATGGACGTTCCAGTGGGCATTACGCACTTGTTACACAACAACCTCTTAGAGGGAGGGCCAAACAAGGGGGACAAAGAGTAGGAGAAATGGAAGTTTGGGCTCTAGAGGGATTTGGTGTTGCTCATATTTTACAAGAGATGCTTACTTATAAATCTGATCATATTAGAGCTCGTCAAGAAGTACTTGGTGCTACGATTATTGGAGCAACAGTACCTAACCCAGAGGGTGCTCCAGAATCTTTTCGATTGCTCGTTCGAGAACTACGATCTTTGTCCCTGGAACTGAATCATTTCCTTGTATCTGAAAAGAACTTCCAGATGAATAGGAAGGAAGCTTGATCTCAATGAATCAGAATTTCTATTCTATGATCGACCAGTATAAACATCAACAACTTCGAATTGGACCAGTTTCCCCCCAACAAATCAGGGCTTGGGCAGAAAAAATTCTGCCCAATGGAGAGATAGTTGGAGAGGTGACAAAACCCTATACTTTTCATTATAAAACTAATAAACCGGAGAAAGATGGATTGTTTTGTGAAAGAATTTCTGGACCTATAAAAAGTGGGATTTGTGCTTGTGGAAATTACCGAGGGATTGGGGTTGAAAAAGAAGACCCGAAATATTGTGAAGAATGCGGGGTGGAATTTGTTGATTCTCGGATACGAAGGTACCAAATGGGATACATCAAACTGACATGTCCAGTGACTCATGTGTGGTATTTGAAACGTCTTCCTAGTTATATTGCGAATCTTTTAGATAAGCCCCTTAGGGAATTAGAGGGCCTAGTATATTGCGATGTGTGATTTGATCGAAATTTTCATTTGACAGATTTGGACTGAGAAACTGTCATCCCATTTAATCTGATTGGGATGTCCCCGGTTTTGACATGTATCTTGGGAGGAGGAACATGAAGCTCAGAAATATGGGTGCATTAAAGACTTAAAAAGGGAAGAAAAGGGGAATTGATCCATGGTCGATTCCGTAACAGATAATATAGGAATAGTTAGTTATACCTCGTGAAAAAAGACTTTTTATGGAATTAGACATTCCCTTTGTTTGAGACAGAAATTCTGTTCAGGCAAGCGCAAGTGAATATGGCATGGTTACGGAAGCTTATCTATCGCATATATGCTTCAAGGGATATCATGGCACATAACCATCGAGGTGAGTAGAGACCTAAAAAAGATCGAATGAAACAA